TCATGTAAATATGTGCAACAAGGCTTTATGGAAAAAGGGTGGTTCAACTCGATGTTGTCCAAAAAAAAGGAGTTAGAATACGGGTATGGGCTAAGTAAATCAATGGGCAGCCTTGGTTCTATTGAAAATACCAGTGTAAGTGAAGACCCGATTAGAAATGATATAGATAAAAACACTCTTAGTGGGAGCGATAGTGACAATTCTAGTTACAGTAATGTTGATCATTTAGTCGGCGTTAGAGACATTCATAATTTCGTACCTGATGATACTTTTTTAGTTAGGGATAATAATAGGGACAGTTATTTCATATGTTTTGATATTGAAAATCAAATTTTTGAGATTGACAATGCTCATTCTTTTCTAAGTGAACTAGAAAGCTCTTTTTCTAATTCTCGGAATTTTTGTTATCTAAATAGTGTATCTAATAGTGATGATCCCCACTATGATCCTTACATATATGATACTAAATATAGTTGGAATAAACACATTACTAGCTGTATTGACAGCTATTTTCGTTCTCAAATTTGTATTGATAGTTACATTTTAAGTGGTATTGTCAATTACAATGACAATTACATTTCTAGTTACATTTTTGATGAAAGCAGAAATAGTAGTGAAACCCAGAGTTCAAGTATAAAAACGAGTCCGGCTGGTAGTGAGTTAACTATAACAGAAACGGAAAATTCTAATGATCTAGATTTTACTCAAAAATATAGGCATTTATGGGTTCAATGCGAAAATTGTTATGGATTAAATTATAAGAAATTTTTGAAATCAAAAATGAATATTTGCGAACACTGTGGACATCATTTGAAAATGAGTAGTTCAGATAGAATAGAACTTTTGATTGATCCAGGTACTTGGGTTCCTATGGATGAAGATATGGTCTCTGTGGATACCATTGAATTTCCGTTGGAAGAGGAATCTTACAAAGATCGTATTGATTCTTATCAAAGAAAAACAGGATTAACTGAGGCTGTTCAAACAGGCACAGGTCAACTAAACGGTATTCCCATAGCAATTGGGGTTATGGATTTTCAGTTTATGGGGGGTAGTATGGGCTCCGTAGTTGGCGAGAAGATCACTCGTTTGATCGAATATGCTACCAATCGGTTTTTGCCTCTTATTCTAGTGTGTGCTTCCGGAGGAGCACGCATGCAAGAAGGAAGTTTGAGCTTGATGCAAATGGCTAAAATAGCTTCCGCTTTATATGATTATCAATCAAAGAAAAAGTTATTCTATGTATCAATCCTTACATCTCCTACTACTGGTGGGGTGACAGCCAGTTTTGGTATGTTGGGCGATATCATTATTGCCGAACCCAATGCCTACATTGCATTTGCGGGTAAAAGAGTAATTGAACAAACATTGAATACGACAGTACCTGAGGGCTCACAAACGGCTGAATATTTATTCCATAAGGGCCAATTCGACCTAATCGTACCACGTAATCTTTTAAAAGACGTTCTGAGTGAGTTATTTCAGCTCCACGCTTTCTTTTCTCTGAATCAAAATTCAATCAAGTGGATCCTTAATAAAAAAAATATATTAATTAATCAAATTATTATTTTTTTTTTATAAAACGAGTAGTTATTTAGTTTATAGAAATCAAAGCCAAAATCCGTAGAATGGATTTTGGCTTGGTAGCATTTGATAACATAAGATTTAATTGTAAAAATAATTATGCGGATCATTTTTTTTTTACCGACATTCCCGATTACTAATCAGTAAAAACCTCTATCAAAAAAAAGAATGCATTCCTTCTTCCGCTAAATTAAAATTAGGCAAGGAGAATAAAGCGAATTTCACGTTCTCTTCTTATGTGTATATAATTCAAATATAGAAAATTAAAAAGTGAAAAGTACAGAATCTTGCATCTTTCGATATTTTTTTAGAATCCCCAGTTTTACTAAGACTCCCTATTCCCGGATCGGATTGTAACAAATTTTTCAGGAAGTTGTAAGAAACTCTTTCTTTATTTTATTCCATTTTATGAAATTCAAATTATAAGACAAAAACAAGATAATAAAAAAGGCGATTATCATATATATATATCATGTAGAAAGTAGAAAGATGAAAAATTATATTTATTTAGTTCGACATTCCTTGCACTTATTTTATTATATTTATATATTTTTTATTATATCACATATACTCACTTAGATATGCTTAGTATAATTCTATATGAATTAGAAATAATGATTATAAGATACCTTTATAACAATATAAATAACAATATAACAATAACAGGTAAAAATAGTAAATCCAGGTATCCATTTTATGACAAATTTACCCTCTTTTTTTGTGCCTTTCGTGGGCCTAATATTGCCGGCAATTGCGATGGCTTCTTTATCTCTTCATATTCAAAAAAACAAGATTTTTTAGATATCGATATGATGGGGCGAAATCTCATCTATTTTGTTTTTTTTTTCAAGATTTAGACTTAGACCATAACACAGATATCTATTTCTTAGAATAAAATATGTGATGTGGTTTCCCCCGAACATAAAGAAACTATTATTGTTATTCGTGTGTAAACACGATATATGAGTAAATAAATTATAGCTATTTGCAACGAAATCAAATCGGGATCGGGGCGAATGCCTTAAATGTAAAGTGAATATATCTATATGTATGTGGATATCTATAGGAAATCATACGAAATGGATATTATTATTTTATATCTAACCAATTCGATGAATTACTCCTAAAATAAAAGTTCACATCAGAATAGTGCTAGTTGATGAGAGTTATTTCGGAAACACACAAAAAGTCAAATTAATTTGGGTTATTCTCTCAATTTCAATAAAATGCAACTAGATCTAGTATGAATTGGCGATCAGAACATATATGGATAGAACTTATAGCAGGGTCTCGAAAAACAAGTAATTTCTGCTGGGCCTTTATCCTTTTTTTAGGTTCATTAGGGTTTTTATTAGTTGGAATTTCCAGTTATCTTGGTAGAAATTTGATATCTTTATTTCCGCCTACGCAAATCATTTTTTTTCCACAGGGGATCGTGATGTCTTTCTACGGAATTGCGGGTCTCTTTATTAGCTCTTATTTGTGGTGCACAATTTCGTGGAATGTAGGTAGTGGTTATGATCGGTTCGATAGAAAAGAAGGAATAGTGTGTATTTTTCGTTGGGGATTTCCTGGAAAAAATCGTCGCATCTTCCTCCAATTCTTTATGAAAGACGTCCAGTCCATCAGAATAGAAGTGAGAGAGGGTATTTATGCTCGTCGTGTCCTTTATATGGAAATCAGAGGCCATGGCGCTATTCCTTTGACTCGTACTGATGAGAATTTGACTCCACGAGAACTTGAGCAAAAAGCTGCTGAATTGGCTTATTTTTTGCGTGTACCAATTGAAGTATTTTAAAAAATGAATTGAAACTGAAATGAAAAGAATGAATGCTTTTTTTTATTTTCAATAGAGAGATTATATCTTGTAGATTCTCTTTTTTTTTGTTTTGTCAATCAATCTTTCTTTTTATCCCTTTTTGTACTTCTTAATTACCAAACGATTGGGATGCTTATAACGATAGCTTTTTTGTCTTGTTTTGGTAGTCATTTTTTTTTATCAGAATCACAATATTCTTCAGAAAATTCTCTCAATTATTCCCGGACTATGCGTCGTTTTTTTTTTTTTCAAAAAATTGGATATTTTGATAGAAAGAGAGTTCTTTCGTTTCCAAATCTGAATAATATTTGTTACTTGAAGGGGCTCTTTCATGCATTTCTTTATTGAAAGGGGTCACTCTCTTCGAATTTTAGCAAGTGATAGATTTGGAAACAATCTCTTTATTCGAAGTGGATTCTTTTTTATTCCATTTCTGTATTATTTAGAAATTCAAGTACTAACCGCCGAATCATACACAAAAAAAGCGGGGAATAGATTCGTGGGCTCGATAACTTGTAATAGAACTGATCCTTGATAGGAATATTAGTTAGTATCGTATAGCGTCAACGAATGGGGTGAGTTCATTAAAAATTCAAAGACGAAAAAATGGCAAAAAAGAAAGCATTCATTCCCCTTCTATATCTTGCATCTATAGTATTTTTGCCCTGGTGGATCTCTCTCTCATTTACTAAAAGTCTGGAATCTTGGGTTACTAATTGGTGGGATACTAGGCAATCCGAAATTTTTTTGAATGATATTCAAGAAAAGAGTATTCTAAAAAAATTCATAGAATTAGAGGAACTCTTACTCTTAGACGAAATGATAAAGGAATACCCGGGAACACATCTAGAAAAGCTTCGTATCGGAATCTACAACGAAACGATCCAATTGATCAAGATGCACAATGAAGATTGTATCCATACGATTTTGCACTTCTCGACAAATATGATCTGTTTCGTTATTCTAAGTGGTTATTCTATGCTAGGTAATGAAGAACTTGTTATTCTTAACTATTGGGTTCAAGAATTTCTATATAACTTAAGCGACACAATCAAAGCCTTTTCCATTCTTTTAGTAACTGATTTATGTATAGGATTCCATTCGCCCCACGGTTGGGAACTAATGATTGGATCTGTCTACAAAGATTTTGGATTTGCTCATAATGATCAAATTATATCCGGTCTTGTTTCTACCTTTCCGGTCATTCTAGATACAATTTTAAAATATTTGATTTTTCGTTATTTAAATCGTGTATCTCCCTCACTTGTAGTGATTTATCATTCAATGAATGACTGAAAAATGATTCACTGATCCAATTAGAATGGTTGGTTGTTACTTTGTACATAAGCAAAACATTCAAAACTGTACTTATTCTTTTTACTCATACAAGGGATTCGATTCCTCCTATATTCCATTCCATTACAATAAAATTCTTTTAGTACATAGCAGAATCATAGATAGGGAACTATACTAGACTAAGAACCTACCTAATTTTATTGTATAAATTTTCGATACCAATGATTGGACCATGCAAACTAGAAATACCCTTTTTTCTTTGATAAAGGAAGAGATTACTCGATCCATTTCCGTATCGCTC